ATAGAATTAAATTACCGGTCTCAACCCATGATCAATATGAGCTCGAAGCTTCCTTCGTAACTCCCGGAACTTCTTCGTAATGGCTCCCTTCCATGCCTCATTTCATAGAGAACCTGAAAGTGGCTCTATTTCATTATATTCCATCCATATCCCAATTCCAATCATTTAATATCCCTTTTGTGTCATCGACATAGGAGATGTCGTTTCTAGTCTATCTCTTTCTATTTCTAGATATGGAAAGTTAAAAAATCATCATATAATAATCCAGAAATTGCAATACAAAAGAAAAAGGGAGGTTTGTGATGATTTTTCAATCTTTTCTACTAGGTAATCTAGTATCCTTATGCATGAAGATAATCAATTCGGTCGTTGTGGTCGGACTTTATTATGGATTTCTGACCACATTCTCCATAGGGCCCTCTTATCTCTTCCTTCTCCGAGCTCAGGTTATGGAAGAAGGAGAAGAAGGAACCGAGAAGAAGGTATCAGCAACAACAGGTTTTATTATGGGACAGCTCGTGATGTTCATATCGATCTATTATACGCCTCTGCATCTAGCATTGGGTAGACCTCATACAATAACTGTCCTAGCTCTACCCTACCTTTTGTTTCATTTCTTCTGGAACAATCACAAATGCTTTTTTGATTATGGATCTACTAGCAGAAATTCAATGCGTAATCTCAGCATTCAATGTGTATTCCTGAATAATCTAATTTTTCAATTATTCAACCATTTCATTTTACCAAGTTCAATGTTAGCCAGATTAGTAAACATTTATATGTTTCGATGCAACAACAAGATGTTATTTGTAACAAGTAGTTTTGTTGGTTGGTTAATTGGTCACATTTTATTCATGAAATGGGTTGGGTTGGTATTAGTTTGGATACAGCAAAATCATTCTATTAGATCTAATGTATTTATTCGATCTAATAAGTATCTGGTGTCAGAATTAAAAAATTCTATGGCTCGAATCTTTAGTATTCTCTTATTTATTACCTGTGTCTACTATTTAGGCCGAATGCCGTCACCCATTTTTACTAAGAAACTGAAAGAAACCTCAGAAACGAAAGAAAGTGAGGACGAAACAGATGTAGAAATAGAAAAAAAGTCCGAAACGAAGGAGACTAAACAGGAAGAAGAGGGATTCACCGAAGAAGATCCTTCTCCTTCCCTTTTTTCGGAAGAAAAGGAGGATCTGGATCCGGACAAAATTGATGAAACGGAAAAGATCCGAGTGAATGGAAAGGACAAAACAAAGGATGAATTCCACTTGCACTTAAAAGAAGCATACTATAAAAATAGCCCAACTTCTTATTCTGGCAATCAAGATATTTCGAAGTTAGAAATACTTAAAGAAGAAAAGAAAAACCTATTCTGGTTTGAAAAACCCCTTCTTTCTCTTCTTTTCGACTATAAACGTTGGAATCGTCCAACGCGATATATAAAAAACAATCGATTTGAAAATGCGGTAAGAAATGAAATGTCACAATATTTTTTTTATACGTGTCAAAACGATGGAAAAAAAAGAATTTCTTTTACATATCCACCCAGTTTATCAATTTTCTGGGAAATGATACAAAGAAAGATTTCTTTGTCTACAACAGAAAAATTATTATACGATGAACTATACAATTATTGGATTTATACCAATGAACAAAAAAAAAACAGCTTAAGCAATGAATTTGCTAATAGAATTGCAGTTCTAGACAAAGGACTTTTTTATATAGATGGACTCGATAAAAAAACTCAATTATGCAATGAGAAAACTAAAAAGGAATATTTGCCAAAAATAAATGATCCTTTCTTAAATGGACCCTATCGTGGAATAATAAAAAAATGCTTTTCACCCTCTATTATAAATGAAACTGTAGTCCAAAATTGGATAGATGGAATTTTTATAAATAAGATTCATAGTATTCTTCGTAATGATTATAATTACCACGAATTTGAACAGAAAAAAGATACATTAAAAAAAAAATCAATATCAAAAGAAATTAGGCATTTCATGCCTTTAATGAGTCCTTTTTCTGGGGAATCCACATTCAATCGGAAAGGAATTCATTTACTTCTAGAAGAAGAACAAATTAGTTCAGAAGATCAAGAACAATTTTTAAAATTTTTAGTTGATGCAATCATAGGACTAAAAATAAATAAAAAAAAAATAAAAAAATGCATTGGAATAACAGAACTTAGTAAACAAGTTCCATGCTGGTCATACAAATTAATTGATGATTTAGAGCAGGAAGAACAAAAAAATGAGGACGACGTACCAACGGATCATCAAATTCGCTCAAGAAAAGCGAAACGTGTCGTTATTTTTGATGCTAACGAGCATAATATCGATATTGATAACATCAATCCCAAGATGTCTAATACGTCTGATCAAATAGAAGAAGTAGCTTTGTTACGTTATTCACAACAATCTGATTTTCGTCGAAACATAATAAAAGGTTCCATGCGAGTTCAAAGACGTAAAATAGTTATTTGGCAATTATTTCAAGCAAATATACATTCACCCCTTTTTTTAGACAGAATAGAAAACTTCTCATTATTTTCTTTTAATATTTCAACATTAATTAAACGGATTTTAAAAAATTATATAGAAAATAATATAGAATTTAAAATTTCTGATTATTATACTGAAGAAAAAAAAAAGGAAGAAGAGCAACAAAGAGAAAATGAATACAAAGAAGAAAAAAGCAAAGAAAAAACACGAATAGAAATTGCTGAAGCCTGGGATACCATTCCATTTGCTCAAGTAATAAGAGGTTTGATGTTAGTAACCCAATCAATCCTTCGAAAATATATTCGATTACCTGTACTCATAATAACAAAAAATATAGGTCGTCTATTCTTACTCCAACGTCCTGAGTGGTCTGAGGATTTCGAAGAGTGGAAGAAAGAAATGCATGTTAAATGTACCTATAATGGTGTTCAGTTATCAGAAACAGAATTTCCTAAAAACTGGTTAAAAGATGGTATTCAGATAAAGATACTATTTCCTTTTTGTCTAAAACCTTGGCATAGATCGATGCTAAGATCTTCTTATCAATATAAAAGTAAAAAACAAAATCAAACAGATAATTTTTGTTTTTTAACAGTTTGGGGAATGGAAACTGAACTTCCCTTCGGTTCCTCCCGAAAACGACCCCGCTTTTTTCAACCTATTTTTACTGAACTCGAAAAAAAAATTATAAAATTTACAAAGAAATGGGTTCAAGTTTTAAAATTTTTTAAAGCAAAACTAGAATTTTTGCTAACTATTCCCAATGATATTTTTATTAAAAGCCTTCCACTTTTTCAAAAAAAAAAAAAATTAAGGGTAAGTCCAATTCGAGTATTTGGATTGAGAGACGAATCCATTGAAATAAAAAAAAAAAAAGATTCGGCAATCAATAATAAAATAATTCATGAATCATCCATTCAAGACGGATTCATGAATCAGACAAGTTATTCAGATTCAGTATCAGAACAAAAAAAAAAGGATCTAGATAATAGAACAAGGACAATAAAAAATAAAATAGAAAAATTTTCAAAAGAAAAAAATTTTAAAACTCTAAAATTAATTCGTCAGCCTAACAAAACAGATTATGGTACTAAAAATTTTGAATCACCCCAAAATCTCGGTCAGGTATTAAAAAGAAAAAATACTCGATTAATTTGTAAATTAAATTATTTAAAAAATATTTTTAGGGAAAGGTTATTCGTAGATATATTTCTATATATTATTAATATTCCCCGAATTAATATAGAATTTTGTCTTGAATCAAGAAAGAATTTTAGTGAAAAAAGCCTTGACAATAATGAAAAAATTAAAGAAAGGTTTAAGAAAACAAATAAAAAAACAATTCAATTCATAAAATCACTTTTAAATTTTGTTAGTCATATTAATAAGAATTCAAAGATTATTTTGGATTTCTCTTTTTTGTCACAAGCATATGTATTTTATAAATTATCACAAGCCGAAGTTATCAACTTATACTTATATAAGTTAAAGTCTATCTTTCAATATCGCGGAACGTTTTTATTTCTAAAAAATGAAATAAAAAATTCTTTTATAACACAAGTAATAACTTCTTCTAAGTTAAAGCCTAAAAAACTTCAAAATTATGGACGGACTCAATGGAAAAACTGGTTAAAATTTAAAAGTAATTATCAATATGATTTATCTCAGCTAAAATGGTCGCAATTAGGACTACAAAAATGGCGCAATCGAGTCGCTGAATATTGTGAGGTTGAAAATAAAAATTTACAAAAAAACAAAAGGAATTCAGATAAAAAAGACCGATTACTTAATGCTAAAATAAAAAAAAATTCCGAAAACTATTTATTGCTCGATCAAAAAGATAATTTAAAAAAAAACGAGAAATATAATATTTTAGCATATAATTTAATTTTTTATGAAGATAAAAAGGATTCATATAGTTATGGTGAACCATTACAAGTAAATAAAAACAAAGAATTATTTTATACTTATAATTATTACATATCTACAAACAAATTAATTGATATGTGGTGGAGTATCCCTATTACGAATTATTTAGGAATAAATATTATAGAGAAAAATACAAATAGAAAATATTTTGATTGGAAAATTATCCATTTTTGTCTTAGAAAAAAAATGGACATTGAGGCTTGGATCAATATTAGTAGCAGGAGTACTGAAAATACTAAGACTGAAACGAAAAATTATAAAATTGTTGATAAAATTGAAAAGAAAGATCTTTTTTACCGCACAATTTATCAAGAAATAAAAAAATACCATAAAAATAAAATATCTTTTGATTGGATGGGAATGAATGAAGAATTACTAAGTCATCCTATATCGAATCTGGAATTTTTGCTCTTCCCAAAATTTTTATTGCTTTATAATGCATATAAAATGAAACCGTGGGTTATACCAATAAATTCAATTTTTTCAAGAATTTATAATTTTAGCGAAAAGAAAAACATCAATAGAACAAAAAAAAAAAATCCTTTTACAACATCTAGAATATTAAATGAAATAAAATCTATGGAATTAGAGAATAGGAATCAAGACGAAAAAGAAGTCATAAGTCAAAGAGATTCCGGATCCGATGTTCAAAAAATTTCTGAGTTTGTTATCTCAAAGCACCAAAAAGATATTCAAGAAACTTATATAGAATCAGATATTAAAGGTCGTAGAAAAAAAAAACAAAACAAGAGTAGTACAGAAGCAGAACTCGATTTCTTCCTTAAAAGATATTTGCTTTTTCAATTGAGATGGGAGGGTTCTTTGAATCAAAAATTGCTCAATAATATCAAAGTCTACTGTCTCCTGCTTAGATTGACAAATCCCAGAGAAATTACAATATACTCGATTGAAAGAAGAGAAATGAGTCTGAATATAATGCTGATTCAGCAAGATTTAACTCTTCCACAATTGAAAAAAAGGGGTATATTTAGTATTGAACCCATTCGTCTGTCTGTAAAGGGCAACGGACAATTTATTTTGTACCAAACGATAGGTATTTCATTGATTCATAAAAGTAAACACCAAAAAAATAAAAAAAGAAACATCGACAGTATTGATAAGAAGAATCTAGATGAATGGATTCCAAAGTATAAATTTGATTTACTTGTTCCTGAAACTATTTTATCACCTAGGCATCGTAGAAAATGGAGAATTCTAATGTGTTTGAATTCAAGTAATAATAATGGTATGTATAGGAATGCAGTATCTTATAACAGAAATCATATACAAAACTGTAGTCAATTTTTTGATAAAAACAAAGATCTTAGGCACGAAAACAATATACTTATAAAGTATAAAGTCTTTCTTTGGCCTAATTATCGACTAGAAGATTTAGCCTGTATGAATCGTTATTGGTTTGATACTAATAACGGCAGTCGTTTTAGTCTATTAAGAATACGTATGTATCCACGATTTAAAATGGATTTATGATAATTTATATATTCACTATTATCTACTAGATAAATAGATGCCTACGCGTCGTAGCTTCAATTCTGATATACGACAATAATTTGATGACGTATCAATTCAATTAGATTTATAAAGGAATCACCATAATTATTTTTAATAAAAAAATAAGAAAATGTGTATACCAGTTTAAAAAGCTGGCATTATTATTACTGATTGATAAAATTTCATATTTAGGAGTAAGGAAGGTTAAGAATTTATGAATAAAAATGCATTTATATCCTCGATTTCACATGAAAAAAAAGAGGAAAACAGGAGATCTGTTGAATTTCAAATTTTCTGTTTTACCACTAAGATACGAAGACTTACTTTACATTTGGAATTACATAAAAAAGATTATTCATCTCAGAGAGGTCTACGAAAAATTCTAGGAAAACGTCAACGCCTACTGGTTTATTTATCAAAGAAAAATAAAGTACGTTATAAAGAATTAATCAGTGAATTGAACATTAGAGAGCTAAAAACCCGTTAATTTTAAGAGTTATTTTGAATTATTTGATTTATTATATCTTGAATTTTGATGAACTTTTTTCAATCCATGTCAAAATGAATTCCGAAAAGAATAATTAGGACAAAACCTATGACTGTACCAACTACAAGAAAAGACCTCATGATAGTTAATATGGGCCCTCACCACCCATCAATGCATGGCGTTCTACGACTTATTGTTACTTTAGACGGCGAAGATGTTATTGACTGTGAACCTATATTGGGTTATTTACACAGAGGGATGGAGAAAATTGCTGAAAACCGAACAATTATACAGTATCTTCCTTATGTAACACGTTGGGATTATTTAGCTACTATGTTCACAGAAGCAATAACGGTAAATGGACCCGAGCAATTGGGCAATATTCAAGTACCTAAAAGAGCTAGCTATATCAGAGTTATTATGTTGGAGTTAAGTCGTATAGCTTCTCATTTGTTATGGCTCGGCCCTTTTATGGCAGATATTGGGGCGCAAACCCCATTTTTCTATATTTTCAGAGAAAGAGAATTAGTATATGATTTATTTGAAGCTGCCACCGGTATGAGAATGATGCATAATTTTTTTCGTATTGGCGGAATAGCTGCCGATCTACCTTATGGGTGGATAGATAAATGTTTAGACTTTTGTGATTATTTTTTAACGGGACTTGCTGAATACCAGCAACTGATTACGCGAAATCCTGTTTTTTTAGAACGAGTTGAAGGAGTTGGCTTTATTTCCGAAGAAGAGGCAATAAACTGGGGCTTATCAGGACCAATGCTACGATCTTCCGGAATACAATGGGATCTTCGTAAAGTTGATCATTATGAGTGTTATGATGAATTTGATTGGGACGTCCAATGGCAAAAAGAAGGGGATTCATTAGCTCGGTATTTAGTACGAATAGGTGAAATGGCGGAATCTATCAAAATTATTCAACAAGCTCTAGAAGGAATTCCGGGGGGTCCCTATGAGAATTTAGAAATTCGACGCTTTAATAGGATAAAATATCCTGAATGGAATGATTTTGACTATCGATTCATTAGTAAAAAACCGTCTCCTACTTTTGAATTGTCTAAACAAGAACTTTATGTAAGAGTCGAAGCCCCAAAGGGGGAGTTGGGGATTTTTTTGATAGGGGATCAGAGTGTTTTTCCTTGGAGATGGAAAATTCGCCCACCCGGTTTTATCAATTTGCAAATTCTTCCTCAGTTAGTTAAAAAAATGAAATTGGCTGATATTATGACAATATTAGGTAGCATAGATATCATTATGGGAGAAGTTGATCGTTGAAATGATAATTGATACAACAAAAATACAAAATATCAACTCTTTTTACAGATTGGAATCCTTAAAAGAGATTTATGGAACTATATGGATACTTTTCCCTATTTTGATTCTTGTATTGGGAATCACAATAGGCGTACTAGTAACTGTATGGTTAGAAAGAGAAATTTCCGCAGGTATCCAACAACGTATTGGACCTGAATATGCGGGTCCTTTGGGAATTCTTCAAGCTTTAGCAGATGGAACAAAACTAATTTTTAAAGAAAATCTTCTTCCATCTAGAGGGGATACACGTTTATTTAGTATCGGACCCTCTATAGCCGTCATATCAATTCTACTAAGTTATTCAGTAATTCCTTTTGGGTATCATCTTGTTCTAGCAGATCTCGGTATTGGTGTTTTTTTATGGATCGCTATTTCAAGTATTGCTCCGATTGGACTTCTTATGTCAGGATATGGATCAAATAATAAATATTCCTTTTTAGGTGGTCTACGGGCTGCTGCTCAATCAATTAGTTATGAAATACCATTAACTCTATGTGTGTTATCAATATCTCTACGTGTGATTCGTTAAGACATACGTCTTTTTAGGCTTCTAACAAAAAATGTTGAATTTCTACGCAACGTATTAAATGGATCTCCTAATTTTTTATTCACTTATTTTTTTCACTTCTAAGGGTGATAAATTAAACCAGATAGTTAGATGAGTGCAAAAAAAAAACAACTTATAAATTTGCCGTAAAAAAAATCTCATTTCCTATGTACAGGGGCTAAGCGAAAATAAACATAAGCAGACAAGACTGTTTATCCCCAAGATAAATTTAAAATTATAACTTGAAGCGGGTTGAAAAATTTTTATGGAGTTTTTACTATAAATAAAAACAACCATATTATGATATAGATTGAGTAAAAAGAAGTGGATGATTAGGAACACCAAAGTACACAAAGGATTCGTAATAGAGATTATCTAAATTATTCTAAGTTTACATAAACGAAATACTAATTGAGGCTTTAAATTGGTAGAAATTATCAAGCAGTACTCCCAAAAATTCCGATCCAGAGTATGCTCCTATCCACCCATTAAGTAAATAACTATCAGGAACGAAGTAATCCTTTAACTTTTTTAAGCCTAAAAAAAAAAAAAAAGAATACAAGAAATAAACAAATAGACGAAAATTTTTTAACAAACAAACTTTTTTTTTAGATATACATTCTATATTCATGGAAATGTCATTTTTTTTATGGCATAAACCATGAATGAATGCTTAAATCTATTTTAAAAATAAGGTTAAATTCTTATTTTTATTAAAAGAGTATCCTTCTTATTCAAGAATTAAGTTATTACTCAAAAAGTATTGCGTCAGTCAAAGGATGAGATCTATTCTGAAGCACTTTTCTATTATCGCAGACAGAATTCCATTGGTTTAATTCCGGAGCTTTCGGTTTATTTTTACTTTATCTATCCTACAACGATATCCGTAAAGAATATCGAATCAATCCTTAGATTTATTTATGGCTCTCGAGGAGCCGTATGAAGTGAAAATCTCATGTACGGTTCTGTAATAGCGATGACAAGAATAATCTTATGGTCGACTATGATTATCTAACAGTTCAAGTACAGTTGACATAGTTGAGGCGCAGTCAAAATATGGTATTTTAGGGTGGAATTTGTGGCGGCAACCTATAGGATTTATTGTTTTTATAATTTCTTCTCTAGCAGAATGCGAGAGATTGCCTTTTGATTTACCAGAAGCCGAAGAAGAATTAGTAGCAGGTTATCAAACCGAATATTCAGGTATTAAATTTGGTTTATTTTATGTTGCTTCCTATCTAAATCTACTAATCTCCTCATTATTTGTAACAGTTCTTTACTTGGGTGGTTGGAATTTTTCTATTCCAAATATATTCATTCCTGAGTTTTTTGAAATACATAAAACGGAAGGAATCTTTGGAACGACATTTAGTATTTTTATTACATTAATGAAAACGTTTTTGTTCTTGTTCATTTCTATCGCAACAAGATGGACTTTACCTAGACTGAGAATGGACCAATTATTAAATCTTGGATGGAAATTTCTTTTACCTATTTCTTTAGGTAATCTATTATTAACAACTTCTTCCCAACTTCTTTCATTATAAAAAAACCATAATATTTGATACTCACTAGAATTTTTATTTGTATGAAACAAGAGAAAGAAACAAAATCTTATTTTTTATTTTGATATTTACTATATGTTCCCTATGGTAACCGGGTTCATCAATTATGGTCAACAAACAGTACGAGCGGCAAGGTATATAGGTCAAGGTTTTATGATTACCCTATCTCATGCCAATCGTTTACCTGTAACTATTCAATATCCTTATGAAAAATTGATAACCTCAGAGCGGTTTCGTGGTCGAATACACTTTGAGTTTGATAAATGTATTGCTTGTGAAGTATGTGTTCGTGTATGTCCGATAGATTTACCTGTTGTTGATTGGAAATTAGAAAAAGATATTCGAAAAAAACGATTGCTTAATTACAGCATTGATTTCGGAATCTGTATATTTTGTGGTAATTGTGTTGAATATTGTCCAACAAATTGTTTATCAATGACTGAAGAATATGAGCTTTCTACTTATGATCGTCATGAATTAAATTATAATCAAATTGCTCTGGGTCGTTTACCAATACCAATAACTGATGATTACACAATTCGAACTATTTTGAATTTACCTCAAACAAAATAAAAATCTAGGAATTAAAAAAACTTCCTAATTATTAAATAACTCAAATTTTAACGCTCCTTATATTTTATTTTTAAATACTAAATTAAATATAAATAGTGAATTTAAATTCAAAAAGTTTTTTTCTTGGTCAATAATTAAAAAATCTAATGAGTCGCTATTCTATTGATAGGTGAAAATAAAAATTTGTATTAAAAATATGGTTACTGTAATAGTTTTAAATAAATAGTTATTATTTTGAACTACTTTAATTAGTTTCAAAAAAAAAAAACAGAAAAAATACAATGGGTCCAAAAATTTTACTCATAAAAAGTCGTACACATTAGGATTTAACAATTAGTAAAGGCACTAATCTTTATTCCTGTTCAATTCAATAAGATCATGAAACATTCTGATTTTTTATCTCTTATTTTTTATATAATGGATTTACCTGGACCAATACATGATTTTCTTTTAGTCTTTCTGGGAACAGGTCTTATATTAGGGGGTCTAGGAGTAGTATTATTTAACAATACAATTTTTTCTGCCTTTTCGTTGGGGTTGGTTCTTGTTTGTATATCTTTATTTTATATTCTCGCTAATTCCCAGTTTGTAGCTTCTGCACAACTCCTTATTTATGTGGGAGCTATAAATGTTTTAATAATATTTGCTGTAATGTTCATGAATGGACCAGAATATGACACAAATTTACGTCTGTGGACTGTTGGGGATAACATTACTTCGTTGATTTGTACAAGTCTTTTTTTTTCATTATTTATTATTACTCTAAATACCTCATGGTATGGTATTATTTGGACTACAAAATCAAACCAGATTCTAGAACAAGATTTGATAACTACTAGTCAACAAATCGGAATTCATTTATCAACAGATTTTTTTCTTCCCTTTGAACTCATTTCAATAATTCTTTTAGTTGCTTTAATAGGCGCAATTGCTATCGCGCGTCAATAATTAATTTTTAAAACTAGCAATAAAAAAGAGTATTTTATCATATCCATTTACATTAAATTCTCTTCGGATTTGTTTATAAACTTTTAGTTTGATTTCTTATTACCAACATCTTTTTTTGCTTTAAATTTTATCAATTTTATTTGAATTTATCGTATTCTAGTCAATCAAATGGGTTTAATCGTTGTTCAGATTGAAATGCATTAAATCTAAATTTATATTGATAAGGAGTTAATCAATGATGCTCGAACATGTACTTGTTTTGAGTGCTTATTTATTTTCTATCGGAATCTATGGATTAGTCACGAGTCGAAATTTAGTTCGAGCTCTGATGTGTCTTGAACTTATATTGAATGCAGTTAATCTAAATTTTGTAACATTTTCTGATTTTTTTGATAGCCGCCAATTAAAAGGAAATATTTTCTCAATTTTTGTTATAGCTATTGCAGCCGCTGAAGCAGCAATTGGGCTTGCTATTGTTTCTTCAATTTATCGTAACAGAAAATCAACTCGTATCAATCAATCGAATTTATTGAATAAATAGTTTTTTTTATTCTCTATATTATTTATTCTATATAAATATAAATTTTAATTTGAAGTTCCATTTAAATTATTAAGTATCGAACTTTAAGGTAAAAAATAATGTAAGAAGTCAAAGTATTTTGGACCCGTTTTCTATTTATTTTTTAATAAGTCGCCAATCCAAGCCAGAAGTAAATAACTTCAAAAAATTCTGGTAAATCGTTGATTCGTCTGGTATTTTAATATGTACTTCATTTACTTTAGTATAACTAGATCGAAAATTAAACTTAATGAAATTTAAAAAATTAAAAATCCTATGTCACATTCAGTAAAGATTTATGATACATGTATAGGGTGTACTCAATGTGTTCGAGCTTGCCCCACGGATGTATTAGAAATGATACCTTGGGACGGATGTAAGGCTAAACAAATAGCTTCCGCCCCAAGAACTGAGGACTGTGTTGGTTGTAAGAGATGCGAATCCGCTTGTCCAACAGATTTTTTAAGTGTTCGAGTTTATTTATGGCATGAAACAACGCGGAGTATGGGTCTAGCTTATTGATACGTCCCAGAAAATTACATTTGAATCCATTTATTCAATTTGGATTTTTTACTGAAAAAAACCCGCACCCGAAAAGAAATTTCTTTTCGGGTGCGGGTTTTTTTGGCCCAAGTGTATCTTGTCTTTATCACGAATTCTTTTCCTTGGTTAACAACAATTGTCGTTTTACCCATATTTGCAGGTTCTTTAATGTTAATTCTCCCTCATAGAGGAAATAAGGCAACTCGGTGGTATACAATAGGCATAGCTACTATAGAGCTACTTCTAACAACCTATGCGTTTTGTTATCATTTCCAACCAGACGACCCATTAATCCAACTGGCCGAAGATTATAAATGGATTAGCTTTTTTGATTTCCACTGGAAATTAGGAATAGATGGACTTTCGATAGGACCCGTTTTACTGACGGGATTCATCACTACTTTAGCTACTTTAGCGGCTTTTCCAGTTACTCGGGATTCCCGATTATTCCACTTTCTGATGTTAGCAATGTACAGTGGTCAAATGGGCTTATTTTCATCCCGAGATCTTTTACTTTTTTTCATAATGTGGGAATTAGAATTAATTCCTGTTTATCTACTTTTATCCATGTGGGGAGGAAAGAAACGTCTCTATTCAGCTACTAAATTTATTTTGTATACGGCCGGGGGTTCCATTTTTCTATTAATGGGAGTTTTGGGTGTTAGTTTATATGGTTCTATTGAACCTACCTTAAATTGGGAAACATTAATTAATCAATCGTATCCCCTGGCATTAGAAATAATATTCTATATTGGATTTTTTATTGCTTTTGCTGTAAAATTACCAATTATACCTTTACATACATGGTTACCAGATACCCATGGGGAAGCTCATTACAGTACTTGTATGCTTCTAGCGGGAATCTTATTAAAAATGGGAGCGTATGGGTTGGTTCGGATCAATATGGAATTATTACCTCATGCTCATTCGATATTTTCGCCGTGGTTGATAATAATAGGCACAGTGCAAATAATCTATGCAGCTTTAACATCTCCCGGACAACGGAATTTAAAAAAAAGAATAGCCTATTCCTCTGTATCTCACATGGGTTTTATAATTATAGGAATTAGTTCTATAACTGAAACGGGACTTAACGGAGCCATTTTACAAATAATTTCTCATGGATTTATTGGTGCTGCACTTTTTTTTTTAGCGGGAACTAGTTACGATCGAACACGTCTTGTTTATCTCGATGAAATGGGCGGAATAGCTATTCCAATGCCAAAAATTTTTACACTATTCAGTAGTTTTTCCATGGCATCTCTTGCATTACCGGGCATGAGTGGTTTCATTGCCGAATTAATAGTATTTTTTGGAATAATTACAAGCCAAAAATTACTTTTAATGCCAAAGATACTAATTTCTTTTGGAATGGCAATTGGGATGATATTAACTCCTATTTATTTATTATCTATGTTACGTCAAATGTTTTATGGATATAAGTTATTTAATATTACAAACTCTTATTTTTTTGATTCTGGTCCACGAGAATTTTTTGTTTCGACTTCTATCTTTCTACCTGTATTAGGTGTTGGCATTTACCCGGATTTCGTTCTTTCATTATCCGCTGAGAAGGTAGAAGCTATTTTATCAAACTTTTTTATAGATAAGTTTCATTTAATGAAATGAAAAAGTAGTCGTCTTTCTCTTTCTATTTGTATATTTGTAATAAGAACGACTGAATTGGAATTATAATTCAGGCATTTTAGACATTTGTGAGAACCATTAAAACGGTTCTCACCTGTTTATAAGTTGATAAGAAACACCTTGGCCTATGTTTGTATTGGTAAAGTCTTTTCTTCAATTAAATTTAATTTAGAATGAACCATAACTATGTAGCCCTATTCTTAAGAGATTGACGCCAAAATAGCATATCCAAATTATAAGAAAGCCTATAAAAGCTACAATTGCAGAATTTACACCCTGAAAATTTTTATTTGTTCTAATATGTAAATAAATTGCAAATACAGTCCAAGTAATAAATGCCCAAGTTTCCTTTGGATCCCAATTCCAATATGAGCCCCATGCCTCATTTGCCCATACTGCTCCTGAAAGAATACCTATGGTTAAAAGGATAAATCCTAAACTAATAACACGATAACTCCAATGATCCAGTTGGTCAATCAATTGAGATCTATAATAATTTTGAACAGAAAAGGCTGAAACGTTTTCTAAAATATTGTCTTTTTTGTTCATGTGTGGAATTTCACTAAATAAAGGGGACTCGTTTAATAAATGTTTTCTTTTATCAAAAAGGGTTATTATAGCTTTTTGAAATAGAATGATTAGAAGTGCTACTGATAACAATGATCCGCATAAAAGAGCGGCATAACCTAGTACCATCATACTTACGTGCATCATTAACCAATGGGATTGAAGAGCGGGTACTAATATTGAAGATTGGTGCATTTCCGTTAAAAGGCCTGAAGTAGCAAACCCCTGGGTAAAAATAGCACTTGGTGCAGTTATTGCACTTAAATTATTTTTTTGGTTTTTTAAATATGGAATCATATGAATAAGGTAAAAACTCCAGGAAAGGAAGATTAATGATTCATATAGATCACTTAATGGGAAATGTTTCCAATAAACCCAACGCGCAATTAATAATCCCGTTAGGGATAAAAAAGTAACTATCATGCCTTTTTCTAATGAATTATATATCCGTACCTTTTCATTGACTACTAAAGTTATCAAATGGAGTGTAATTACAACGGAAACCGTTGAAAACGAAATATGAGTCAAAATACGTTCTAAAGTCGAAAATATCATATAAAACTCTATCTATACATATATAAAAAAGAAATACTTCAATTAAAAATTATCAAATGAAAAATATGAAAGAAATTTTATTTCTCATTATTATTCATTATGGTCTAGAGAACTGTTGAATTCTTTTGATAATTTTTAAGATACCATGCCGCCACTCGGACTCGAACCGAGATGCTCTCGCACTGCTTCCTAAGAGCAACGTGTCTACCAATTTCACCATAGCGGCTTGTTTGAAATCATAATAGTCTTTTTTTATTCAATCGTCGAGAGTAATTTTTTTTTATAAAAAAAAATTGACAAATAAAAAATAATTATAAAATCTAAAAATGCTTTTAATTTAAGTAAATTTAAAAGTACTACTTTGATTTGAGAATTGACTTTGGAACTTTTGTAAATAAAATATTCTGTCTCTCACTCCGGGGTAAACAACAAAAAAGTTTTTCTCGTTTTCTTTTCATTTATTAATTATTTTTGATCTGATTTCTAAATTAGTAAATAACAAATGAAAATGAATATGAATCCACAAAAATTCATTGTTTTAGATCACATTTAAAATACGACATCGAACTCTTTTTTCTTAAAAGGAGACTTTATATATCCAAAAAAATTAATTAAACATATACATATATAATAGCAAAGAAAATTGTCTTTGTATTTTGTATATAGGTTATTTTATATTTGAACAAAACAATTTAATATTGAACTGAACATGTCATATACGAAAAGTTGTTCGTTTTTTATTTAAAAATTTATAAAAACTTTGATAATTTTGTTGTGACAAAATATAAAGGGTTGATGGGGAAAAACTTCCCATCTTAGAAATTAAAAAATAAAAAAAAAAAGACGATGATTAGATGATTATATATTTTTTTTAGGACCTTTTTTTGGTTGACATAAGAGATCTTCTTCTACATATCATAAGAAAAAGTCACACGTTTTTATAATTTTTTAAATATTAATTAAAAAATTAATAAATACAAAATAGTCATTTCATTTTTAAATTATGACGAAATTTTTTTTAATTAAAAAAAATTTTCGTCATAATTTAGGATGTTAATTTGTTCTGTTAAGATCTTTTTTTTTGAATCAGGTCCATTCTGATTATTCCAAGTTTTGAGTACTTTTTTTTAGTACAAAAAAACTTTTTGAATTCCCAGTATAAAGAGATTTTGCTAACGAAAAAGCTTTTAACGCCGCCCAATACCCCTTCTTTTTCCAAAAATTTTTACGAATATGCTTTTTGGAAATAGAAGTGCGTTTTTTTGGAACTGCCATTTCAAATTTAATTTATTCTTCATTGTTATAGTTGGATGTGAAAGACATCTATTGTTTTAAAAAATCTTTGTTTTTTATTCATTATCTCTTATTCATTATCTATGTATTTATATTCTAGGCGATAACCAAATTTTATATGGAAAAACAAAATTCAAATTTTTGTATTAAATAAAAATATGGGTGATTAGTAGAAACAAACTATTTTATGATCCAGCGACTATTCATAAAAAAATGCATATAAAATTAAAAATTATTATTAATTAAAAATTATTATTAATTAATGACTAAAAATGTCACCTTATATCTATTCTCTAGTTTATTTTTGTTGTATTTTAATTGAATTTATATGTACATAAACCACGCCGACAAATTTTAAAACCTATAAATTACTTAAGCTTAATTTAAAAACTTGACTTTAGTTTTTTGAAAACATATTTACTTTTTATATATTTTTTTGGACTGGAAAATAATTCAAAATTTTTGTGTACAACGGGTTAATAATTCCGAATTCTGAACTTATTTTAGAATAAACAAATTTTTCTGTATCATTAGAGCTTTAGTAACTTATTTTTATAGTCTATAAGACGGATTAGAAATGCTTTAAATATAAAGGAAAGTTTTTTTATCTTCTTTACTCCATTTTATATATTCAAATTTACTTATTTATTAACAAATTTAATATTTGACCAATAAGAATTTCTTGATTTGAATATTAAAAAAATTCAACATCTATGTATATTAATTATTAATTTAGTGTTATTATATATCGTGATTTTTAATGGATTTCTTTCAAAAGATAACTATTAAAAAAAATTAAATTTGAAAAAAAAAAATTTATTATGGAACATATATACCAATATGCATGGATTATACCCTTCATTCCACTCCCAGTTCCTTTCTTAATAGGAGTGGGACTTCTCCTTTTTCCAACAGCAACAAAAAGTATTCGACGAATGTGGGCTTTTTCTAGTATTTCTTTGTTAACTATAGTTATGATTTTTTCGATTACGCTGGCGATTCAACAAATAAATAGTAATTCCTTTTATCAATATGTATGGTCTTGGACTATTAATAATGATTTTTCTTTTGAATTTGGCTATTTTCTCGATCCACTTACTTCTATTATGTTAGTATTAATAACTACTGTTGCAATTTTGGTTCTTATTTATAGCGATAATTATATGTGTCATGATCAGGGATATTTAAGATTTTTTGCTTATATGAGTTTTTTCAATACTTCCATGTTAGGATTAGTTACTAGTTCAAATTTAATACAAATTTATATTTGTTGGGAATTAGTTGGAATGTGTTCGTATCTATTAATAGGTTTTTGGTTTACACGCCCCATTGCCGCTAAAGCTTGTCAAAAAGCGTTTGTGACTAATCGTGTAGGAGATTTTGGCTTATTATTAGGAATTTTAGGTCTTTATTGGGTAACCGGCAGTTTCGATTTTCGTGATTTGTTTGAAATATTTACTAACTTAATTAAAACTCATGAAGTTAATACTTTATTTTGTATTTTATGTACTTTATTTTTATTTTCTGGTGCAGTTGCAAAATCTGCCCAATTTCCTCTTCATGTATGGTTACCCGATGCTATGGAGGGGCCTACTCCGATTTCAGCTCTCATACATGCTGCGACCATGGTCGCAGCTGGGATTTTTCTAGTTGCTCGTCTTTTTCCTCTTTTCATAGTTATACCTTATATAATGTATGTAATCGCTTTTATAGGTATAATAACTTTATTTTTAGGAGCTACCTTAGCTCTTGCTCAAAAAGATATTAAGAGAAGTTTAGCTTATTCTACAATGTCTCAATTGGGTTATATGATGTTAGCCCTAGGTATGGGTTCTTATCGAGCTGCTTTATTTCATTTGATTACTCATGCTTATTCAAAAGCTTTGTTGTTTTTAGGATCCGGATCCCTTATTCATTCAATGGAAACGCTTGTTGGATATTCTCCAGATAAAAATCAGAATATGGTTCTTATGGGAGGATTAACAAAACATGTTCCAATTACAAAAACTGCTTTTTTAATAGGTACGCTTTCTCTTTGTGGTATTCCGCCTCTTGCTTGTTTTTGGTCCAAAGATGAAATTCTTAATGATAGTTGGTTGTATTCGCCAATTTTTGCAATAATAGCTTATTTCACAGCCGGATTAACCGCTTTTTATATGTTTCGAATCTATTTTCTTACGTTTGACGGGCATTTAAACCTTTATTGTAAAAATTATAGTGGAAAAAAAAACATTTCCTTCTATTCAATGTCTCTATGGGGTAAAGACGGATTGAAAAAAAAAAAATTATCTTTAGTTACCTTATTAACAAGGAATGTTAATCGAGCAGAGGCTTCCGTTTTTAGGAAAAAACCATATAAAATATATAGAAATTTTTCAAAAATAATGCGATCTTTTATTACTATTACCCTTACTGAAAATAAAAAAATTTATGCATATCCCCCTGAATCGGACAATACTATGCTATTTCCTCTCATTGTATTGATTGTGTTTACTTTTTTTATTGAATTAATTGGAATTTCGTTTAATCAAGAAGGAATAGGATTGGATATATTAACTAAATGGTTAACTCCACCCGTAAATCCTTTACATTCACCTTTGAATAATTCAGTTGATTGGTATGAATTTGCAATAAATGCAACTTTATCAGTTAGTATAGCTTGTTGGGGAATATTTATAGCTTTTTTTTTATATAAACCGATTTATTCATCGTTAAAAAATTTTTTTTTTATAAATTCGTTTGATAAAAGAGGTCCAAAAAGACCTTTTTGGGATAATATAATAATTTTTTTTTATAATTGGTCTTCTAACCGTGGTTATATTGATGATTTTTATACAACATATTTTATTAAGGGTGTAAGAGGGTTGGCTAAGTTAGTTTCTTTTATTGATAGACGAATAATTGATGGAATTCCGAATGGATTTGGTATTACAAGTTTTTTTGTAGCTGAAAGTATTAAATATATAGGAGGAGGTCGCATATCCTCATATCTTTTTTTCTATTTATTTTATGTCTGCATTTTTTTATTTTTTTTTTATTTATTTTTAGTCCTATGATTGCATCAACTAAAAATTTTAAAAATTGTTCTTGATCTTCTGAACTAATTTGTTCTTCTTCTAGAAGTAAATGAATTCCTTTCCGATTGAATGTGGATTCCCCAGAAAAAGGACTCATTAAAGGCATGAAATGCCTAATTTCTTTTGATATTGATTTTTTTTTTAATGTATCTTTTTTCTGTTCAAATTCGTGGTAATTATAATCATTACGAAGAATACTATGAATCTTATTTATAAAAATTCCATCTATCCAATTTTGGACTACAGTTTCATTTATAATAGAGGGTGAAAAGCATTTTTTTATTATTCCACGATAGGGTCCATTTAAGAAAGGATCATTTATTTTTGGCAAATATTCCTTTTTAGTTTTCTCATTGCATAAT